TCTGTTCTGCTGATATAACTCGCAGAATTATTACCTGTGAGAAGCAGCGGAATGTTGATACTTTGTTTGATTCTAATCATAAGCATAAGGAATCTAGTATGGTAGGGGGACTATCAAGACTTCACGATTATCTTCTATCACTAAGGGAGTATGGATCTTGAATCAGATTGTAGAGCCTAATAGGAAATCAGATTCAATTAAGAATTTTTGATTGGAAAGAAAAGTTTTGATACGACGGACTCGCGAGAATCTATGAGGGTATCCAATCAAGATTCGATGGATAATTGACTTTTATAGATATAGAATTTTATAGAAAAGTGGGCAATTTCTTCCTAGTCAAGCATCGCTCTTTCACACAGATAATTGGAAATGGAGAAGGGAGTACGGATTAGATCCAATTTAGGGATTTATCCCTTTTTATCCCTTTCCATTTTTACTTACGAAATCAAATAAAAACAGAAGTCCCCCCTTGATTCGTATTGCTACATGGGCCCATTTACTTGGGATGTTACTACGTATCTTGCTTGTGTTTAATTTTGCCCGATTCGAAATCAGAATCCATTTTTTGGATTGGTTTCTCAACAGTATTCTGCTGAAATCCCTTTTTGACTCTGCGCCATTGATTCCATTATTATTAGTGAGGAATAATGGAAGAATTCCTTTGTATTTCTATAGATAGGGGACATAATTCACATGGATATAGTAAGTCTCGCTTGGGCTGCTTTAATGGTAGTTTTTACCTTTTCCCTTTCACTCGTAGTGTGGGGAAGAAGTGGGCTCTAAATACTAATTGATAATTGAGTTGAGGAATCAAACCAAACCGTATCAATATCATCAATCAATTTTTGATAGATCATTCTCAAACTCGTTTTGAACTAGTAATTTTGAACTGTTAAAAAAAATATCTGAATTTCGAATCTAATTGAATTCCAATTGAGGAATCTAGGATATGAAACAGATTCTTTCAATCAAAGAGATATTTCAGTAATTCCTATTTTGTATTTAGAAAAGAAATGGATTCAGATGATTGGAACAAATAGATGTAGCAGGGTGTTATGTCAATTCCAAACAAATCTATACACATATAGTATAGAAAGACAATAGTGTAGATTGATCTAGAGAAACTGACTTTATTCTTTCTATCTAGATTAAAAACTTTATCGATATAGACTACAAAATAATAAATAGAGAGGTAGATAGTATGGTAGAAAGAAAGATTAATCTATTTCTTTCTTACCATACTATCCAATTTATAGAAAATTGACGATTTTAGAATTCGTCAATTTTTGATAAAAAATCAGAAGGAAAGTTTCATTTCATTGAATTTGAAAATTCAACGGAATGAATCATTTTGACTGACTTTCTGTTTTTACGTAAATGATAAGTAGAAAAGCAGTAGGAACTAGAATGAATAGTGCAGTAGCGATAAATGCAAGAATATTGACTTCCATAATCTCATCGGTTTTTTTACTTCACAATAACTCGGGATTTAATCCCCTAGAGATGATAAACCTTTCGTCTGTAAATTCAATGAATGAATTACACCTCTCAATGGTCTTGAATCAGATCAATATCATGAATAACAATATCTGATCTATCAAATAAATTTGTCGTCGAGACTTGAATAGTATAATATTATAACATAGTAAGTTATTTTATCCATACCGAATCCAACTTGGATTTGTATTTCTGGCCCAATCAACTCAAAATTCCTTTATTTTAAATCTGTTTCTTTTTTTTTTTAACCTACCTTGCGCCTTCTTTATATAATCAATCATATGCTAAAGCACCACCCGATTCCCCTTCTATTAGTCAACTACTTACTGGTAGTTACTAGTTAAAAACCTAAAGAAAGAAGAAAAGCGAACTCAAAAAAAGAATTAAGCTAGAAACTCTTTTTTTCTTTGGGAATGAAATTATGCCCCAACACCCTTTAACATAGTTCATAGAAAGGGAAAATGAATTGATGAATTTTTTGGGTATTGGATGTGTCGGGACTGGCGGGGCTCGAACCCGCAGCTTCCGCCTTGACAGGGCGGTGCTCTAACCAATTGAACTACAATCCCAGCTAAATAAGGGATCTAGCATAAAGTTTGCTTCTTTTTTTCTCTTCATATGGAATATTTCTGAAGTACAAGGGGTTATACCATCTCATGGTAGATTGGCAAATTTTTGGGCCGAGCTGGATTTGAACCAGCGTAGACATATTGCCAACGAATTTACAGTCCGTCCCCATTAACCGCTCGGGCATCGACCCAGGAAGAATCCATTTTAGGCTTATTCGTAATCCATGATCAACTTCCTTTCGTAGTACCCTACCCCCAGGGGAATTCGAATCCCCGCTGCCTCCGTGAAAGAGAGATGTCCTAAACCACTAGACGATGGGGGCCTACTTTTCCAACCGCCCTCATACTATGATCATAGTATGATCATTTTTTTGAAATTGTCAATATAATGGTATGATTAGATCCGAGGGATCTTTCCATTTTTCGGAATTTTA